AACGTCTTACTCCTATGATTCAATTAATAGTTAATAGTCTCTAAGATGACGTACAAAAAAAGAAAAATCCGAAAACTCTTTTTCTTTTTGTGGTTATAATGCCAAAATATCAAGTTGGCTCATTCATCTCTTGATGTTGATCATTAGAGGCCTCTTGAATCTTCTATTTACCTATTTTTTGAGTATTTTTTTATTTGTATGGAATATAATATGTAATGCAGCCTTACTGTTATCTTCTTTAATTATTGATTGATAGGAATTTTATTGTTAAGATCCTATAAATCGATTAGAAACCTCAGATTCATCTTAGAATCACGATGATTCAATAAAACTTTCATTTCAAACTCAATTTAAGTACAAAGCAAAGATTCCCTGAGTTAAGAACCGTTGTATCATCACTTATCAATGTCAATGAATAAATATAATGACTATAAATCCAAAGAAAGGTTTCTCCCTTGATCAAAATAAACATAAACAAAGAAATTTTAAAGACGAAAAATCTTTCAATTTATACCTTCTAACTCTTTGAAATTTTTTGAAGTCCGGTCACGGGATTGAATATTAAGTCTGAATCATAGTTCGAATATTTCATAATCTATTTCATATCTTCCGTGCTCCAGATAAGATACTATAATAAATATCTGACGGACTAAAAAACCATCTCTATCAAGATGACAGACCCGTTCTCTGTACTATCAATAGGATCCATTATAACAAGTCGCACACTCATATTCCAGAAATACAGAAAAAAATAAATTCCACGATCGAACTACCAAACATAGACTAGACTAAAAAAATCCGAGACACAAACGCTTCACTTTGTATTGCAAAGCTAAGATTTAGTAGTTCTTGTGAATCTAATTCATTGAGATTCCATCCAATAAAACGGAAGAATTATAAATCTCCAAAATAATAGATAGGAATATCGCAAATAGAGCCATTGCGACACCCATTAAAGGAGTAGTTCCCCACCCGGGAGCTACTTTACCATATTCCGAATTCAATGGTTTCAATAAACCCCCTACATTAGTTCGTTTTGGAACAGATTTAGAACTACCATCAACGCTTTGTGTACCCATAAATCCTATTTTGTATTAATTGAGATCTGTTGACTTTGTATACCATTCCGTTCTAAATAAATGATCTTATCATAGATCCACTGGGATCATGACATTATATAATAATGGAAACAGCAACCCTAGTCGCCATCTCTATATCTGGTTTACTTGTAAGTTTTACTGGGTATGCCTTATATACTGCTTTTGGGCAACCCTCTCAACAATTAAGAGATCCATTCGAGGAACACGGGGACTAATTGAAGTAAAGGGCCACCCAATATCGGGTGGCCCTTTACTTCAATTAAGATAATAAAGAATCATTTCATCTTTTTACTTTTTAGTTGGAACTTTAGGCGGTTCTCGAAAAAAGATAGCGAAAAAAATTATTCCTAGAGTCGAGACTAAGAGAAATGTATAAACCAAAGCTTCCATAGATTCGATCGTGGTTTACAATTATAGCTTCCATATCTGTTTATTTAGGAGTGTCTCCCGGATACAAATAAAACAAAGAGCAAGAGTCAAAGAAAAAGCAGCGATTCAAATCAAGAAGTCTTCAGTATCCTATTTCAAATTACAAAAATCAAATAGAGGCAAAAAGTAAGAGATCAATATGGTATCAGACTCCCTGTCTTCTTGTAGTTGGATCCCCAAGTTTTTGGAATGCTCCAAATTCAACTTGAGCATCTAAATCTGGATCAATACCAGCAAAAACATCTCTGAACAAGGTTCGAGCACCATGCCAAATGTGCCCGAAGAAAAAGAGCAAAGCAAATGAAGCATGGCCAAAAGTAAACCAACCCCTTGGACTGCTACGAAAAACACCATCGGATTTCAAAGTCGCACGATCTAATTCAAAAATTTCACCCAATTGAGCGCGTCTAGCATACTTTTTCACAGTAGCAGGATCGCTATAACTGACTCCATTTAGTTCGCCCCCATAGAACTCAACCGTTACACCCACCTGTTCGACACTATATTTTGATTCTGCCCTTCGAAAAGGAACATCGGCTCTAACAATTCCGTCTCCGTCTACCAAAACAACCGGAAATGTTTCAAAAAAAGTGGGCATGCGACGTACAAAAAGTTCATGTCCTTCTTTATCTCTAAAAATAGGATGTCCTAACCACCCAACAGCAATTCCATCTCCGTTATCCATTGATCCTGCTCTGAACAATCCACCCTTTGCCGGGTTATTACCGATGTAATCATAAAAAGCTAATTTTTCAGGAATTTTAGACCAAGCTTCGGATAAACTTTGAGTTTCGGCTAACCCAGCACCAACTCTTCGATAGATTTCTTGCTGGAAGTATCCTTGATCCCATTGATAACGAGTGGGACCAAATAACTCAATCGGGGTAGTTGCTGAACCATACCACATAGTTCCAGCAACAACAAAAGCTGCAAAAAAGACAGCCGCGATACTACTGGAAAGCACAGTTTCAATATTTCCCATACGTAATCCTTTGTATAGACGTTGGGGCGGACGAACACTAAGATGAAATAGGCCTGCCAATATGCCCAATGTCCCCGCTGCAATATGATGAGAAGCTATTCCTCCCGGAACAAAAGGATCAAAACCCTCGACACCCCACGCTGGATTTACAGCTTGTACCTTTCCGGTTAGGCCATAAGGATCCGACACCCATATTCCAGGACCATACAATCCAGTTACATGAAAAGCACCAAACCCAAAACAAGCCAGCCCTGAGAGAAATAAATGAATTCCAAAAATCTTAGGCAAATCCAAAGAAGGTTTTCCTGTACGTTCATCACAAAATATTTCTAGATCCCAATACACCCAATGCCAGATAGCCGCCAAGAAGCATAAGCCAGAAAACACAATATGCGCCCCGGCCACACCTTCATAACTCCAAATACCGGGATTAGTTATAGTTCCTCCCGTGATACTCCAACCACCCCACGAATTGGTTATTCCTAAACGAGTCATGAAGGGTATAACGAACATGCCTTGTCTCCACATTGGATCAAGAACGGGATCAGAGGGATCAAAAACTGCTAATTCATATAGAGCCATCGAACCGGCCCAACCGGCAACTAAAGCTGTATGCATTATATGTACAGCCAGCAAACGACCGGGATCATTCAATACGACGGTATGAACACGATACCAAGGCAAACCCATGAAAATACCCCTTTATCAACAAAAAATAGACACTATGTAACTTTATTGCACTGGAAAAAACAATGTTATGGCCCCTCCCTTTTCGGTGGATTATCTTGTAGAAAGGAGTAATATTTTTTCTATTCTTTATAATATTTTAGTCATAATGTCACAATTCTGTTTGTAGGAACAAAGAGAAGCAGATCTATTCTATACTCGATAAGTACCAATACGCAATGGGGGGTTAACCCCATTTTATAAGAGCGAATGCGTGGAGATTTTTTCATAATGCAAGGCGCTTGCTCGTAAGATTTTGTTTGGTTTTATTCATTTTGTCTTCCTTGTATTTATATTTATTTTTTTAGTTATTTATGAACTTAGCAAATCCGTGAATAAAAATTAATCAAAATATTAACTAAATAAAAATGAAAAAATGAATATGAATTAAATAAATATGAAGAATAATAAATAGGAATATAAATCAAAATATAAATATTATATACATTGTAATATTAATAGAATTGTAATAATATTAATTATTATAATATAATTAACTATATAATAATCTATATAATAATTAACTATATAATTTATATAATTTAATTAATATATTATATTAAATATTAAGTAAGACTAAATCTCTTTAAGCTAATTTAAGCTAATATAATATTAATATTCTTAAGACAATAAATTCATTGTTACGCTTTCACATCAAAGTGAAATAAAGTATTTAATCTTTTTGTCTTTACATTTCATGCCTATTGGTGTTCCAAAAGTCCGTTTTCAACTTCCCGGGAGGGGCCATAAAAATTGGATTGACATATAGTGCGACTTGTCAGATATATTGGGCCATATGGGATTTCCCCGTTTTCCTCCCCTGATCGGGATTAACCTCTGTTTCGCCCAAGAAAAATTGATTAAATCATCAAAAATTTGGAGCGTGAAGTATAATGAAACGCAAATAGATCTATGCTTTGGAGGTATCTTATCAATTAGAATAATTTATTAGAATAATTTATGGTTGGCTTGTTTTGTTTGGACCAATAAAATGAAGTATGCTAGGCTCCGTTGAGAAAAACCCAATTAGTACGATATCTATGATTACTACTTATAGTTATAGCATATTCTAGTAGCATATTCCATTTAAAAATTTTTAAATAAAGAGCAGGCAATTTAAAACTGCTAATCATAATTAATCAAATAATATGACGAATGCGTCAACTATTTGACGGAAGACGTGAAAGGAATTGAAAAAAAAATTGAGCAAAAAGACGCGGTATTGGTGAAATTTGCCCTATATGTGCAAATAAAAATGGGGCGGATCCTTACTCGGAGTAGAGCACAAAACCTAAGAGAATTTAAGAAGCCCATTCAGGAACAAGAAAATGCCATCGTGATTTGAATTAAATTGGATCTCGATGAAAGAATACATCAATGAGAAGTTAGTTTGATAAGTTTAATGAATTCTTTTTTAGATTTTATAGATAAATGGATCAAAACTCATCTTTCTTAAACAATGAAAGAAAGGACCCTTTCGTTAGAAGAGAAGTTAGAAAGGACTTACTATCACAAAAAGGAGGGCTGGAATCTACACATTGATCTTTTTTTCTAAATTTTTATTGAACCGTATGCATCAAAATATGCATGTACGGTTCCTAAGGGGTAGAATCTGATCCTAATCAACCGACTTTATCGAGAAAGATTACTTTTTTTAGGCCAAATGGTTGATAGCGCGATTTCAAATCAACTTATCGCTCTTATGCTATATCTTAGTGCAGAAAGCGAGACCAAAGATTTATATTTGTTTATAAACTCTCCTGGCGGATGGGTAATACCCGGAATGGCTATTTATGATACTATGCAATATGTGCGACCGGATATACAAACAGTATGCATGGGATTAGCCGCTTCGATGGGATCTATTATCCTGGTCGGAGGAAAAATCACCAAACGTATAGCATTCCCTCACGCTCGGCGCCATTGGGTTTTTTATTTGAAAGAACAAAACTATGCCTTCGCCATATAAAATATGAATATATATTAAGTAATAATAGCATGGCATTTTGAATTCGATATAAGAAATTCGTTTATTTTTTTTTTAACATTAGATTATTTATCGAAAGAGTAGTATGAGATATTAAGGGTATTTCCGATTTTATCTTAATCTGTCGGAGCCTTATTTCAGCGTTGCAAACTTTTTTGTTTTCACACCATAAAGGTTCTTAATGTTATGAAAAAGTACGAACAAAAAATAAGATTATATTATTTTTTTATTTGAAAAAAAAAAAGAAACTTTGGGATTGCTAAATCATCGATGAAATAAAGCAACGGAGCCACCATAGTATTTGTTTTTTATTAACTAACTTCCTCTCAAGTCTCAAGAGAAGGGTGGTTATTGGATCATTTACCGATCTAGTCCTGATAGACTCTATAGTTTCCTTCGATCAACTAAAAAAGTTAAGTTTCTTGTGGAGCCGTATGCAATGCCCAAACAATGCCTGTACGGTTGTTTAATTCTATCTTTTTTTGTTAATTATTCTTTATCCCGTCATTTATCTTATCGTGCAAGATAGAGTAGCCTTTGATTATCTTATATCATCAGGGTAATGATCCATCAACCTAGTGCTGCTTATTCTGAGGGACAGGTAGCAGAATTTGTCCTGGAAGCGGAAGAACTACTGAAACTGCGCGAAATCCTCACAAAGGTTTATGCACAAAGAACAGGTAAACCCTTATGGATTGTATCCGAAGACATGGAAAGGGATACTTTTATGTCAGCAACAGAAGCCCAAGCTCATGGAATTGTTGATCTTGTAGCAGTTGCATAATCATAATTAAAGTAGCAGAAATTTCACGCAAATCATGATTTGAGATTTTTTTCTTAGGGGTATTTAATATTCGTAATTCTATTACTTATTCTCTTAATTCAAATTAAGAGAATAAGTAATAGAATATTTATCAATTTAATAGATATAGAAAGCATTTATAATCATCTGGTTAGGATCGATCTAAACCAACCCATTATGCATACGATTTACCATGCCAACTATTAAACAACTTATTAGAAACACAAGACAGCCAATCAGAAATGTTACAAAATCCCCCGCTCTTGGGGGATGTCCTCAACGCCGAGGAACGTGTACTAGGGTGTATGTGCGACTCGTTCAGATTGGGGGTTGGGACAAACGAAAGGAAACAACTTTCGACTACCCATGATCAGTACCGATGAATAGGATAAAATGAAAAAAAAAACCTTCCTTATCTAAAAAAAAAGTAAAAAAAAAAGTTCTATCCTTCTATTGTGTATCAAATTTATGGTTTCCCTTGGTGCAAATTCAATCACCTCAATTCTCGATTTCAAAACGAGAAAAAATTCCCCATTGGCAGTAAATTGTTATCCGTTAAGCGGGGATAATCATATTAAAATTAAAAAGCAAAAAAAGTTCTGGCACCACTCTTGTAAGAACGGACGGACTAAAAGGGTCAGCTAATCAGCCAATCCGCATAATTAAATACCGTTACTGTATAGCTAGATCTTGGTGTGAGAGACCTATTACTGGATAATAACGGGTAGAGCCAAAAAGTGTCAACTGTACAAGTTAACAATAGCATTGATTAAATGAAAGACGGGGCTCCGGTGTATAGAAAAGACCTCGCCGTTTAAGAACTAACCATAAAAACGATGAAACCCACTATTTCTTTATCTTACTACTAATTTTTATTTACTATGTTTTTGTTTGATACCGAGTATCAATACAATTTATTATTTCGAGGTGAAATGCCTAGAGAAAAAATCGTGGTTGGGAAGGTTAGAGTAGCAAAAACCATTGGAATTATTATTTTATACATTGGAAAAATCCGTTTTGTTATTATAGAAAAGGGGAAAAGAATAACTGAAAGAAAGGAAATCAATCAGTTAGTCATCAACGTTTCGGGTATTCAATGACCAGAATTAAACGAGGATATATAGCTCGAAAGCGTAGAATAAAAATCCGTTTATTCGCATCAAGCTTTCGCGGGGCTCATTCAAGACTTACTCGAAATATTATTCAACAAAAAATCAGAGCTTTGGTTTCGTCCCATCGGGATAGAGATAAGCAAAAAAGGAATGTGCGTCGTTTGTGGGTCATTCGTATAAATGCCGTAATTCGCGAGAATACAATATCTTTTAGTTATAATAGATTAATAAACAATCTGTACAAGAGAAAGTTGCTTCTTAATCGTAAAATACTTGCGCAACTTGCTATATTAAATAGAAATTGTCTTTATATGATTTCCAATGACATCATAAACATAAAATAAGGCGATTAGGAGAAATCCATCGAAATGTTTTACTGTTTTACATGGAATTCCTTGGCCTTAGAGAATGAATTCCGGGAAGGTAGAATAGAAATTAAAATACGATTGATGATAATATAATCAAGTAGTCAAACGAAGCAAAAAAAACATTTAATAAAAAAAGATTGATTCTTCTTCCCCAACTTCCCTAATTCGCTTTTGTCTTACGCCACCAAAATCCATATTTTGGGATTTTTCGAACAAAACATCAGTTTGAGTTCGGATTGGACTTTTTATTCAATTGAAACGTAAGCCTAGTTTTTTTGGATTCTAAGACTTGTCGTTTTCGTTTTAACGACCAACTCTCTTTTTTTCAAATTTTTTTTCATTAGTAAGAAAGGGTAATGGAGATAAAATACGAGCTTGTTTTATAGCAATAGTAATTAATCGTTGTTGTTTTAAAGTTAATCTATTCACCCGTCTCGATAATATTTTTCCTTGTTCACTAATAAATCGACTAATTAAACTCATGTTTCTATAATCAATATGATCCCCCGATCCAATCGGGGGCAAACGCCGACGAAAAGATCGCTTGGACTTAAGAAAAATTCGCTTGGATTTATCCATGGTTTGTTTATTCCTTATTTTGAAAATCTTCTTTCGTTTGATCGGATCAAAAATGATAATGATTTAGAATTAAGAAATTTTGCTTGTTTATATTTCCATATATATATATGAAATATATAAATATATATATAAATTAAATATAAAATTAAATATATTTAAATATATAATATAAATTATAAATATATAATAATTTTAATAATATAAATAATTATAATAACATTCTAATATTATAATAATAATATAATACTATATTAATAGTATATAATTAATATATAATTGAAATATAAAAATATCTATCTATTATGTTAATATGTCATTTTTTATCTTCCTTGTATAAAGTGACAAGCAAGTTATCGATGCCATTTATTTCTTTATCTCCCTGTGAATTGTATGTCTATGACAGTAGGGACAGAATTTTTTCAATTCTAATCGACTAGACGTATTGTGTCGATTCTTTTGAGTAATATATCTGGAAATGCCTGTTGATTTCTTATTAACATTGTTTCGAACACAACTGGTACATTCCAAAATAACCCGTACTCGGACATCTTTACCCTTGGCCATGAACCTCCTTTTGGTTTTTTATTCACTCAACTCTTTTATTTTCCGATTTGAAGCGCGGAAGACAGGAACAAAAAAAGAAAAGTTGCTCACTCGAAACAAATTATGAAATGTTGTGTTGTAACCAATTATACTGAAAATAAGTAATACTTAGAATCGCAGTACAGTAGTTTATTTAAGCATCTTGTATGATACTGTTGACCTAACCGGATTTCCACCTCAATTAAATTAAGAAAGAGAATTGAAGTTAATTTAATTGAAGCTCCGTCCCGAGTTCAAAATTTCACTGAGGTTGAATCCACTTTTATTCTTTCTCTTTTCTAACTTCTTTGAATTATAAAAAAAAAGAGGGGTAGTAGTTCCAGATATTTATTTAATCTTCTTCACCCCCCCCCATGTTAGTAACTAGAATGAAAAAAAGGGGAATGTCAACGCATCTGGGAAAAAACGATTGATCTCTATCAATAGGCCTGCTAAGGATCCGAACCATAGAGTACTTATTACTGGCGCCACAGATAGATATGTTTTTAGATCTCGCATTTCTAATCCTCCTTCTTTATTCAAGTGTTTATTGTAATACATAATAGTAATACATATATGATCAGATGTATATGTAGTATTTGCATTTGTTTTGTGCGCGGAATTCTTAATTCAAATTGAAATGTACAACAATTTGATATCTAAAATTTTCCCTTTCTTAAAACTAAAAGAAAAAAACCGTCCCTTTCCGCCCGCCTGAGCAGTAAGGTTATTCTTTTTATATGTTATCTGTTATCTGATATGAGACCAAAACAAAGAAGAAATGGCGAGTGTATCTCAACAGAGAAAATGAAATAAATCTGTATAAATCTGTGGAAAACAAGACAGGGATTCTCTACAATGACATTGTAGACCAATTGATTGTAGACCAATTGCAAGGGATGTAGCGCAGCTTGGTAGCGCGTTTGTTTTGGGTACAAAATGTCACGGGTTCAAATCCTGTCATCCCTACCTCTTACTTTACTTCGTCTATGAGCAATAACAATAACGAGGGATCTATTGAAATCGAGTAAAAGTGAAGTGGGCATACCTAATCTTTCATTTATATCTATATCATATTATATATGATAATATATGCATTCAAGATTGTAATTAAGTAGAGTTTAAAAAAAATAAAGATACAGTCGTTTTTTGTGATAAAAAAGCGCTCTTAGTTCAGTTCGGTAGAACGTGGGTCTCCAAAACCCAATGTCGTAGGTTCAAATCCTACAGAGCGTGATTCTGTTCTTGTTTTGTTAGGTCAAAAATTTTACAGAAAAAATAGAATAGTCATTTTAATTTGACCTCCCACGAATTCAAGAAAGGAGGAGGTCAA